TGCAATATTGAGTTAGAGATATCTTTTTCGAGCCCTACTTTATCGAAATCGAAAAAAAATTACAAGGATTACTGAGGCAAGTTTTCTATATTTATGATTTGATTATAGAATCAACCCTTTCTATATCTTTCCTATTTTGATTTCTTATTATCTTATCTATTTATTAGAAGATATACAATACAATTTCTTATAATACTTTTTTATACAATACTTTCTTTTATAGATATTCAAAAATCGAAAAAATAGACTTGAATATCTAGTCTAGAATATAGACTATGATAGTCTATTTTATGATAATATAGAATAGGGTATAAAAGTAATGGAATAAAACGAAACAAAAGGAATAAAGTAATAAAAAAAAGGGCATAGAAAAGGACTTTCTTTTTCAAACCCCATTAATGTAATGGAACATGTTAATTCTCTTTTTTTTTTTCGATTCGGAGAGATGGCTGAGTGGACTAAAGCGTCGGATTGCTAATCCGTTGTATGAGTTTTTCGTACCGAGGGTTCGAATCCCTCTCTTTCCGGTTCTGTTAATAACTTTGAATAACTTTGTCTATTTTTATCTTTCAAATTTCTTAAAGAATTCTATTTAAATTAAATAGAAAAATAGAAAAAAAGTTAAGCACATTAAACATTAAAAAATAAAGCAAGGATTTTTGGTTTTATTTTATTCTTCACGTCCGGGATTACGTCCTGGATCATTAGATAAAAATCCGAAGATGAAGAGACAAACAAAGGCTATTACTACTGTGTAAACAGACAATTTAAGAGTAAGCATTCGAGAATCTCCATGATCTTTATTTGGGTTGCAAATAATAATTATTATTGCTACTATGTAAACAAATAATCTAAAAGTAAGCATTCGAGAATCTGCATGATCTTTATTTGGTTTGCAAAAAAAAAGAAACTAGATTCTCTTTTTTTCTATCTTTTTTTTCTATCATATATTCTATTTTCACACCAAGAAACAAAGCGGTTTCTAGAAATTTCGAATTTATAGAAATATAGAAATAGAAAAAATTTTTCTAAATTTATTTGTAATAAGAATCAAGTCTTTCATTCCAAAAAATTCTCTTTCATACTTATTTCATACCTACAATTAGATATCTTGTGGGGAACCCAATGAATGGGGTCTCTTTCGATCGAATGGAAAATCAATCAGAATGAGAAAATGGGGTAATCCAGATTTTTCGCATCTATACAAAAATTTTAATGTTTGAATTAATTGAATTAAGGATTTTTATTAGAATTAGAAGACTTATCTGATCTTAGAAATTGTTAGAATTTTTTCTCGAATAAATCATGAATTCTTCTAGGACAGTATTCAAAATCTTATCGAAAACTTACAGCAGCTTGCCAAACAAAAGCTAATAAAAAAAAGAACAGAGGGATTACTGGCATAATATCTACTATTGGATTCAAAAAAGCGTATGCTTCCGGCAATTTTGTAAACAAAAAACTGCTTGAATAAAGGGCAGGATTAAGACAGATACAAATTAAACTAAAAATATTAAGCATAATAAACATCTTTTTCCTAAAGATAATTGTATTTTGACTTTTGACTGAGTTATTAATATCCCATTGATAAAAAATGGATATTTAAAGTAAGGTAGACTCAAAACTTTAAACTCTTCCACCCAATCAAAAATCCTTCAATTCTCAATTAAAAAAAGAAAAGAATAGAAGAAATCCTATTTTCATACAATATCTTAATTGAATTATATATTATGATCAAGACATTTCGTTTAATTCGAAATTTACACATATTAAAATCCAAACAACAAGCGAATCCAATTCAGAGATATTTGGCCGGTAATTGACGAAGAACCAATAAAAATACTAATATTACTACTCGATTTAATTAGTGTTAAATCGAAATGGAAATGGGGCGTCGCCAAGTGGTAAGGCAACGGGTTTTGGTCCCGCTATTCGAAGGTTCGAATCCTTCCGTCCCAAAGCATATTGCTTTTCTATTTTTATATATTATCTATTATATTATCTATTTAAATAATATTCTATTTAAATAATATAAATAAATAGAAATAAAGATAAAGATTTTCCAAATAAAAGTTGTCTTTTTAAACAACCTTTTGTTGAAGATTTAACAGTATAAAAAGTGGAATTCTTCTTTATTTATTTTTGAATCTTCTTGATAGAAATTCAGACTAAGATTCAGATGGATAGAACAAATCAAGTAACTAAATGAAGTAATTTAGCCTCAAAATTGGAAAATTTGACATTATCTTCATTCAATGTGTTGTTTTTCATTGTTTGGGTTTTCTTAGTCTTCGTATATTGAGATTGAATATCGAATAATCTTGAGAAATTTTTTTGAATTCTTTCTGAATTTTCTTTTTCTACTTATAGTTTTTTATTTGTATCTATGTTGATATTCTCTATGTAGTGACAATCCAAGTCCTGAGTTTTGATTATAAGTTTTTTTTTTTTTTCTATTCTACTTATATTCTATATAGTGGTATTCTATATAGTGTTCTACATAGTGTTTTTTTTATTATGCATTTCATTTTGATTCTTTATTATTCTATAATTATTCTATAATAAATTGATAGATAGTCAATTTCATTTTTTAAAATAGAATTCATTTGAGTTAATTCTTTTGTTTTATTCATTCTGTCTTTTTTCTTAACACATTTACATTCATATTGACAACAATGTATCAGATAGGTATAATCCAATCTGGGTAATTGGATCTTATTTGTAGATCCATTTTTCCCTATTCCATAGTTTTAGCTTTGCTTTTTTTCGTCATTCAAATAGAACTAAAATGATGGGGTTGTCAAAATTTCTGTGATACAATTTTTTTTTTGAAATTTTCAATTTATTTCCTTATTTTAAAGAATCTGAAATATTAAGAAGGCTTTTCTTTTGTTAGAATAGTTTAGTGATATCCATATGTCTATTCAATAAATTAATAAAAAGAAATAGAAAAAAAAGAAACCTTAAGCAATGTGTTAAGCAATGAATAGCGTAAGAAATAAGAGATTTTCTATCAATTTTGAACCTATATTTTCTATTTTTATTTGAGAACTTTTTCGATTCTTTTTTTATATTATCCTTTTTTTTTCTATTATCCTTTTAGATTTCTATTATCCCCCCTTTTTTTTTTTTCTTTTGTTCAAGATCGATTAGAATTTATTTTGTGTTTATTTCTTGCTAGTTTCGTTTTTTGATTATGTCGTACCATTCAATCGTTTTATTTATTTTGATTTTGATTCTATCTCCATAACCCAATTTTTTTTGGGGGGTTGCTAACTCAATGGTAGAGTACTCGGCTTTTAAGTGCGACTAACAGCTTTTACGCATTTGTATGAAGAAAGGGTTCGTCCATACCATCGGTATGGTTTGTAAGACCATGACTGATCCTAAAAGGAATGAGTGGAAAAAATAGCATGTCATATTAATGAAGAATTCTGAGAATATTTTATTCTTACCAGACCGATTCCAACCCTGTTTGAATTATTTGTCTAGAACATAACAAAATGAATCAAAGATGGGTCGAGTTAAAGTTAATATTAATAAATAAATGGATAGAGCTCCACGGCTCCAATTAGAAATTAATTCGAAATTTTAGGGGAACAAAAAAGAAAGGAGCTCTCGTTCTTAATTTGAATGATTTTCCAATTTAATTCTTAATTCGATGTTAAAAAAGGATTAGTGCCTGATGCGGAAAACCCCAATGCATTTTCAATTTTTTGAATGAGTCCTAACTATTAGCCATTTTATGCCAGGAGGGTGGCTGAATGTGTAGAAGAAAGAGTATATTGATAATCAAAAATTTTCCAAAATCAAAAGAGCGATTTGTTTGAAAAAGTAAAGGATTTCTAACCATTTAGATAGATAAAAAGAAAGGATAGAGAGTCCGTTGATGCTTTTACTTACCTATTTCTGAGGTATCTATTATACCATTTTGTTTTGATAATATCGCACTATGTATCATTTAATAGCCCAAAAAATCGCCTATCTTTGCTTCAATCAAATCGAATTGAAAATGAAAATAGAGAAATATCAAAGATATTTTGAACTAGATAGATCCCCAAAAAACGACTTTCTATACCCACTTATGTTTCGGGAGTATATTTATACCCTTGTTCATGATCGTGGTTTCAATAGATCTATTTTATTCGAAAATATGGCTTATGATAATAAATTTAGTTTACTAATTGTAAAACGTTTAATTGCTGGAATATATCAAAAGAATCTCTTTCTTTTTTCTTTTAATGATTCAAACCAAAATCGAGTTTTTAGGTACAACAAAAAATTGTATTCGAAAATGATATCAGAAGGCTTTTCAGTCATTGTGGAAATTCCATTTTCCCTACAATTAGTATCTTCTTTAGAAAAGTTAAAAATAGTAAAATCTCATAATTTACGATCAATTCATTCAATATTTTCTTTTTTAGAGGGTAAATTGTCGCATTTAAATTATGTGTTAGATGTACTAATACCTTATCCTATCCATCTAGAAAAGTTGGTTCAAACTATTCGTTACTGGGCGAAAGACCCTTCCTATTTCCATTTATTACGACTCTTTCTTCACGAGTATGGAAATTGGGACCCGTTTATTATTTCAAAGAAATTGAGTTCCATTTTTGCGAAAAGTAATCCAAGATTTTTCTTATTCCTATATAACTCTTATGTATATGAATACGAATCCATTTTCTTTTTTCTTCGTAACCAATCCTCTCATTTACGATCAACGTTTTATCGGGTCTTTCTTGAGCGAATCCTTTTCTATGGAAAAATCGAATATTTTGGAGAAGTCATTGCTAATGATTTAGGGGCCACCCTATCCTTGTTCAAGGATTTTTTCGCACATTATATTAGATATCAAGGCAAATCCATTCTGGCTTCAAAGAATCCCCTTCTTCTGATGAAAAAATGGAAATATTATCTTGTTGTTTTCTGTCAATGTCATTTTGATGTATGGTTCCCACCAGAAAGGATCCATATAAACTCATTATCCAAACATTCTCTTA